CATTCTTACTAATAAACTGAAAGAAACCTCAGAAAGGGGGGAAAGCGAGGAAGAAACAGATATAGAAATCGAAACAACTTCAGAAACGAAGGGGACTAAACAGGAACAAGAGGGATCCACTGAAGAAGATCCTTCTCCTTCCCTTTTTTGGGAAGAAAAGGAGGATCCGTACAAAATCTATGAAAGGGAAGAGATACGAGTGACTGGGAAGGAAAAAACAAAAGAGGAATTCCTATTGAAAGAGACACAATATAAAAACAGACCCGTTTATGAAACTTATTATCTGAATGTGGATCGGAATCAAGAAAATTCGAAGTTAGAAATATTTAAAGAAAAAAAAAAATTACGCAACTTTCGCTTTCAAAAACCTTTTGTGACTATTCTTTTTAACTATAAAAAATGGAATCGGCCCTTTCGGTCTATAAAAACCAATAAATTAGAAAAATCTATTTCTATAACCTTAAAAAATGAGATGTCGCAATATTTTTTTCATGCATGTCAAAGTGTTGGAAAAGATAAAATATGTTTTACCCACCCACCAAGTTTGCCTACCTTTTTCGAAATGATAGAACGAAAGCTTTCGATATTTCCAATAGAAAAACTCCCCTTTAATGAATTGGAGAATCTTTGGCATTATAATAATAAAGAAAAAATAAAAAATATAACTAACAAATTTATATATATAGTTAAGAATATAGATAAAAATCTAGAGAGTAATTCTCTCATTCTGGATCGACTTGAAAACAGACATAGATTATGCAAATATTGCAATAATAAAAAAAATATATATTTACCAGAGGTATATGACCCTTTCTTAAAGGGCGCTTCCCGTGGAGAAATGCTAAAATTGTTTTGGCTTTCAATCAAATATAAAAATTCCATACAAAATTACATAGAAAGGGGTTGGATAAATAAACTTTTTGGCGTCTTTCTTATTATTAATTACCTAGAATTTCAACAGGAACAAAAAAAAATTGATAAAAAAAAAAAAAAAGCATTAGAAAAAGAAATCTTTTTTTTGGTGAATTTCATTAATGACTTTTTTAAAAAACAAACATCAAATTTAAAAAAAAATATAAAATTTTTTGAATATAAACGAGTTAGAATTAATTCAAAAGAGCGACAAAAAAAAATTATATTTGAAAATGTTCACATGAATTCTAACGGTAATAAAATTATAAAAAAAAGTAGTGAGCTAAACGAAATCATAAAAAGAGTTCCTCGGTGGTCATACAGATTAATCAACAATTTGGAACAAGAAGAAGAACAAAACGAGGACCTTTTAGGAAAGCACGCTCCTATTCGTTCAAGAAAAAGTAAACGTGTAGTGATTTTTAATGATGATCTAGAAGATAGTAATACTTGTAGTAATCCCCAATATATAAAAAATGATGAAACAGACGAGATTTCTCTAATACGTTATTCACAACAACCAGATTTTCAACGAGATTTAATTACAGGCTCAATCCGAGCACAAAGGCGTAAAACAATTATTTGTAAATCCTTTGAAGCTAATATGAATTCGCCCACTTTTTTGGATCGAATAGAAAAAGAGCTTTCTTTTAATATTTATGACCCAATAAAAGAAAAAATAAAAAATTTTATATGGAAAAATGAAGAATTCCATATTATAAATTGTACAGATAAAAAGGAAAAAGAGAATACTAAAAAAAAAGAAGCTAACAAAAGAAAAGAAGAAAAAAGAAAAAGAACAGAAAAAACACGTATAGAAATAGCCGAAGCTTGGGATAGCTTTATAATTGCTCAAGTAATAAGGGGTCTTATGTTACTAAGCCAGTCAATTCTGAGAAAATATATAATATTACCATCATTGATAATAGTTAAAAATATAACTCGTATATTATTATTTCAATTTCCTGAATGGTCCGAGGATTTAATGGAGTGGCGTAAAGAAATGCATGTTAAATGCACTTATAACGCTGTTCAATTATCAGAAAAAGAATTTCCAAAAAACTGGTTAACAGACGGTCTTCAAATAAAGATCCTATTTCCTTTTCATCTTAAACTTCGGCACAAATCTAAGCTACTAGAACGAGATACCTATCCAATGAAAAATAAAGAAAAAAAAAAAGATTTTTTTTTTTTAACAGTTTGGGGAATGGAAACGGAACTTCCTTTTGGTTCGCCACGAAAACAACTTTCCTTTTTTGAACCTATTTTTAAAGAACTAAAAAAAAAAGGTAAAAAGAACTTTTTTAGAATTATCCAAATTTTAAAAAAACGACTACAATTTTATAAAAAAAAAAAAAAACTACCAAAAATAAAAAAAATTCCCTTATTTAGATTGAAAGAAATATACAAATCGAGTGAAAACAAAAACGAAAAAAACTTTATACTAAATAATGAGATAATTCCGGAATCCTACATTAATATTCAATCTACGAATTCCACAATTTGCGCGTTGACAAAACAAAAAATACAAGGGCTTGCTCCTAGAACAATCACAATCATAAATGAAGTCCAAAAAGTTTCAAACGACAATAAAAAAGTATTTGTAAGCCTACCTATAAATAACAGTTTGAACCAAAATAATTATGATAAAAGACTCGAATCCACAAAAAGTTTTTTTAAACTTTTAAAAAAAAGAAATGTTCGACTAATTAGTAAAACAACTTATTTTATAAACTTTTTACTTGAAAGGATACAAAGAAAAATCCTTATATATATAAAAAAAATTTATAAAGAAATTGGACACCTTTTTTTTTTTAAACAACGAAAAAAAAAAATTCATAAAGACATTTGCTATACTAACTATATTTACAATAATGAGACAAATCCAGAAAAATTGGATAAAACAAACAAAAAAATAACTAGATTTTTTTATACTATAACAAAGGCCCTCTCTAATATAAGTAATACGAGGTTGCAGTCTTTTTATGACTTATCTTATTTGTCACAAGCATATATATTTTACAAATTATCACAAAATGCTTTTTTTAATTTTTTTAATTTATATGAGGTAAGATTAAGATTTGTATTTCAATCTAAGGGAAACTCCCCTTTTCTTAAAAATGAAATAAAGGATTATTTTATTAGAACATATGAAATATTACATTCTGACTCAAATCATAAGAACCTCCTAAATTTTCGACTGATATATCCTTGTAAAAATAGGTTAAAAGATTATTATCAGGATGATTTTTATAAATTCTTATCACAAGAGAGTCTAAATAAAGTGAATCACCACTCTATAAAAAAAAACAAAAAATTCATTAACTTTAAAAAACAAGATAAATACAATTTTTTATCATATAATTTTTTAAAATATAAAGATAAAAGGAATTCCGCGATTTCTTCATTATCTTTACAAGTAAATAATAACCCATATATTTTTTATAATTATGCTGAAAGTAAACGCCAATCTTTTAATATCCTAGTAGGTATTTTGGTGCAAAATTATATAGCCGAAGATAATATTATCCATATAAAGAAAAACAGGAATAGAAAAATTTTTCATTGGCTATTTCTAAATTTTTTTTTTATAAATAACATTGAAACTCAGGTCTGGAAAAATACGGATACTGATACTGACAGTAATCAATATACTAAAATTAGAACTAATAATTATAAAACTAAAAAAATTTATAAAATTGAAAATAAATTTAGTTTTTTTCCCTCGGTTTATCAAAATAAAGGGAGCAGCCCCTACAATAATAATAAAAACCTTTTTGATTGGATGAGAATGAATGAAGAAATACTCCATTATTCCATATTTAATTTACCTTTTTGTGTTTTTCCCGAATTTTTGGTACGCTCTTTTTCGTATAAAATTAAAACAATCCCAATCAAGTTGCTCCTTTTAAATTTTAATGAAAATGTTAATAAAAAGAAAAATACTACTGTAAAAAAAAAAAGAGATATTTTTTTATCAATTTTTTCATTAAAAAAAAAAAATCAAAGGGAAAAAGAAAGCATAATCCATCCAAATTTTGAATCAACTCTAGTAAATTATGAAAAATATATTGAAAAAAATTATATGATATCAAAGTTGAAAAAAGATAAAAAAAAAAAAGAATATAAGAATAATATGGGCGCAAAAATCGATTTCGTACTAAAAAGATATTTGCTTTTTCAATTGAGATGGAATAATTTTTTAAATCAAAAAATAATAAAGAATATTAACCTATATTGTCTCCTGCTTAGACTATTAAACCCAAGAGAAATTGCTATAGCTTCTATTCAAAAGAGGGAAATTAGTCTGGATATTTTAAAGATTCATAAAAATTTAATTCTTTCCAAATTACTTAAAAAAAGAATATTACTTATAGAACCCCTTCGTCTGTGTCTAAAAAGGGCGGGACACTTTATTATGCAGCAAACTATAGGTATTTCGGTGGTTTATAATAGCAACCACACTTTTAATCAAAGGTGCCGAAAAAAAGTACACGTTGATATAAAAAATTATGATGACTTAATTCGAAAACCCCAAAAGATGATAGAAAAACGAGACAATACTTATTTTGAGTTACTTGTTCCTGAAAGTATTTTATCCCCTAGACGTCGTAGAGAATTCAGAATTCTAATTTGTTTTGATTCGCTAACTCAAAGTGTTCCGCCTAGAAATACGCTATTTTGGACTCAAAATCAAGTAAAGAGTCTAGTTTTGAATAAAAGAAAAAGAGAGATAAATACACAGATTAAATTCAAATTTTTTATTTGGCCTAATTATCGATTAGAAGATTTTGCTTGTATGAACCGTTATTGGTTTGATACCAATAATAGCAGCCGTTTCGGTCTCCTACGGATACATATGTATCCACAATTTTAAAAATGAATTGATGTGTGTACTGAAAATATAAAATAAGGATTTATTTTATTTCCCGTGCTTTTTTTTTATATGAATACAAAGATATGCACACATAACATTGTTTTACATTTAATTCTAATTCATGATACAAATTAAATGACATAAAATGATGAAAAAAAAAATGCTTTATTTTTTTTTTAGTATAAATTAGATCTTTTGTGAGTGCAGACAACTTTATTTTTGTATACCTATTACAATACCTTTTTCCAATCAGTAATTTTTAACAAAATTAAGCTTATTTTAGTGTGTAGACAAAAAAAAAAGAACTTTTTTTATTGAAAAAAAAATATATATATATATTTGTAATTAAATATATATTTGTAATTAAAGGCCTGTGGGGGTACGATTTAATTTTATGGTAAAAAAGGCATTTATCTCGGTTATTTCGCACGAAAAAAAAGACGAGAACAGGGGTTCTGCTGCATTTCAAATACTAAGGTTCACTAATAGGATACGAAAACTTTCTTCACATTTGGAATTGCACAGAAAAGACTTTTTATCTCAGAGAGGCCTCCGTAAAATTTTGGGAAAACGCCAAAGGATGCTGTCTTATTTGTCAAAGAAAAATAGAATACGTTATAAACAATTAATTAATCAGTTAAATATTCGCGAATCAAAAACGCGCTAATTTGAGTTTGAAGGATCGTTTTAAATTATTTGATTTAGTAGATCTTGAATTTTAATCCACTTATTTTTAGTTTCAATAATTCATGAAAAAAGGAATCCCGTAAACCCTATGAATATACCTGCTACAAGAAAAAACCCTATGATAATAAATATAGGACCCCACCACCCATCAATGCACGGTGTTCTTCGACTCATCGTTACTCTTGATGGTGAAGATGTTATTGATTGTGAACCAATATTAGGATATTTACACCGAGGAATGGAAAAAATTGCGGAAAACCGAACAATTATCCAATATTTGCCTTATGTCACACGTTGGGATTATTTAGCTACAATGTTCACAGAAGCTATAACCGTAAACGGACCAGAGTTGTTCGGAAATATCCAAGTACCTAAAAGAGCAAGCTATATCCGAACAATTATGTTGGAGTTGAGTCGTATTGCTTCGCATTTGTTATGGCTTGGACCTTTTATGGCAGATATTGGAGCGCAGACTCCTTTTTTTTATATTTTTAGAGAAAGAGAATTAGTATATGATTTATTTGAAGCTGCCACTGGTATGAGAATGATGCATAATTTTTTTCGTATTGGAGGAGTTGCGGCCGATTTACCTTATGGTTGGATAGATAAATGTTTAGATTTTTGCGAGTATTTTTTAACAGGAGTTACAGAATATCAAAAACTGATTACACGAAATCCCATTTTTTTAGAACGAGTGGAAGGGGTAGGCATTATTGGACGAGAAGAGGTAATAAATTGGGGTTTATCAGGACCAATGCTGCGAGCTTCTGGAATACAATGGGATCTCCGTAAAGTGGATCATTATGAGTGTTACGACGAATTTGATTGGGAAGTACAGTGGCAAAAAGAAGGAGATTCTTTATCTAGATATCTAGTCCGCATTGGAGAAATGACAGAATCCATAAAAATTATTCAACAGGCTCTAGAAGCAATTCCGGGGGGTCCATATGAGAATTTAGAAATACGATACTTTGATATAGAAAAGAATCCAGAATGGAATGACTTTGACTATCGATTTATTAGTAAAAAACCTTCGCCTACATTTGAATTGCCGAAACAAGAACTCTATGTGAGAGTTGAAGCTCCAAAGGGGGAATTGGGAATTTTTTTGATAGGGGATCAGAGTGGGTTTCCTTGGAGGTGTAAAATTAGACCACCTGGCTTTATTAATTTGCAAATTCTTCCTCAGTTAGTTAAAAGAATGAAATTGGCTGATATTATGACAATACTAGGTAGCATAGATATTATTATGGGAGAAGTCGATCGTTAACATGATAATTGATAGAATAGAAGTACAAGATATCAATTCTTTTTCTAGATTGGAATTTTTAAAACAGGCTTATGGAATTCTCTGGATACTTATTCCTGTTTTTACTCCTGTATTGGGAATAACAATGGGTATACTAGTAATTGTATGGTTAGAAAGAGAAATATCCGCAGGGCTGCAACAACGTATAGGACCAGAATATGCAGGGCCTTTAGGAGTTTTGCAAGCTTTAGCTGATGGGGTAAAACTTCTTTTCAAAGAAAGCCTTTTTCCGTCTAGAGGGGATACTCGTTTATTCAGTATCGGCCCTTCCATAGTGGTTATATCCAGTTTAGTAAGCTATTTGGTAGTTCCTTTTAGTTCTCGCTTTGTTTTATCGGATCTCAATATTGGTGTTTTTTTATGGATTTCCATTTCAAGTATTGCTCCTATTGGACTTCTTATGTCAGGATATGGATCAAATAATAAATATTCTTTTTTAGGTGGTCTACGCGCTGTTGCTCAATCGATTAGTTATGAAATACCTTTAACTTTATGTGTGTTATCAATATCTCTACGTGCGATTCGTTAAGTCAAAAAAATTCTTATATTTCTTACTTTAGGTTTTATAGTAGGAAGACAAAATAAGTTGACTAAATATCTTCATTTTTTAGTAAATATTCCGATGAATGAACTAAACCCAAGAGTTATATGAGTGAAAGAAAACAGCTTAAACTAGCTGTCCAAAAATTAAGTCTCATTTCTGATGTATAAAATAAATGTTAGAGAGACTAATAGAAATAAACATAAGCAAACGAAAGACTTTGCCCCAAGATTGGATAACTTACTTGTCATCCTGACTTGAAGCGGGCTAAAAAGATACACTATAGTGAGTTTTCACTATCGTTTGTATGGATTATCATACATTTATTACTTTAACGTAAAGCATTTTTGAACAAAAACGAGTGGATGAGTAGAAACACCAAGATACACAAAGGATTTGTAATGGGGATTCTGTAAAAAAATAAGAATATTTACCCATAATGTACAACGAATATTATTTGGGGCTTTAAGTTAGTAGAAATGATTAAGCAGCACTCCCTACAATTCCGATCCAGAGTATGCTTCTCTTCGTCGATTAAATCAATGACTATTGGAAACGAAATAATCCTTTATTTTTATTTTGTAAATTAACTTTTCGCAGAAACAGAAAGAAGACATAGAAACGGCAAAAAAAGATAAAGAATAAATACAATTACAGTACAAAAACTTGCTTTTTATTCTTTTTTTATGCTTTTATTTATTCTAGATTGATAGTTCTATAGATATAATTCATATCAGAAGATAGAATTAATTTCAGAATTTATTAATTAATGTAAAATTTTTTAGTTTGTAAAAAGGAGGCGTTTTTGATATCTTTATAACGAGTATTTGATAGAATAATTAAATTATTACTCAACAACTAAAATTTCAAAAGATTTTTTAAATTATCAAAGGACGAGATGAATTCAGAAACATTTTACGGTAAATTAAAAAGATCTAAAATTTTTAAAGCATAACAAACAGAATTCAAGTGGGCTAATTCGAGATCGTACAAAATTGTTTTACTTTACGCATCTTAAAAACATATCAAAACAAAATAAAACTAACTCGATCTTTATATTTATTTAAGGTTCTCCAGGAGCCGTATGCAGTGAAAATCTCATGTACGGTTCTGGAATAGCGATGCAAACTGTGATGGTATCATCGACTATGATTATCTAATAGTTTAAGTACAGTTGATATAGTCGAGGCCCAATCAAAATATGGTTTTTGGGGATGGAATTTGTGGCGTCAACCTATTGGATTTATTATTTTTTTAATTTCTTCCCTAGCAGAATGTGAAAGATTACCTTTTGATTTACCAGAAGCAGAAGAAGAATTAGTAGCAGGTTATCAAACCGAATATTCCGGTATCAAATTTGGTTTATTTTATGTTGCTTCTTATTTAAACCTATTAGTTTCTTCATTATTTGTAACAGTTCTTTATTTAGGAGGCTGGACTATCTCTATTCCGCACATATTTATTTCCGAGTTTTTTGAAATAAATAAACCATACGGTGTTTTTGAATCAACAATGGAGATCTTTATTACATTAGCTAAAACTTATTTGTTCTTGTTCATTCCTATCACAACAAGGTGGACTTTACCTAGGATAAGAATGGACCAGCTGTTGAATCTTGGATGGAAATTTCTTTTACCTATTTCTCTGGGTAATCTATTATTAACAACTTCTTTTCAACTTTTTTCACTGTAAAAGGCTATGATATCTTATATTCAAAAATTGGATCGAACAAGAGAAATAAAAAAATAATCTATATATTAACAATATGTTCCCTATGGTAACTGGGTTCATAAATTATGGGCAACAAACAGTACGAGCTGCAAGGTATATTGGTCAAAGTTTCATGATTACCTTATCCCACGTAAATCGTTTACCCATAACTATTCAATATCCTTATGAAAAAGTAATCACCCCGGATCGGTTCCGTGGTCGAATCCATTTTGAATTTGATAAATGTATTGCTTGTGAAGTATGTGTTCGTGTATGTCCTATAGATCTACCCGTCATTGATTGGAAATTGGAAACTAATATTCGTAAGAAACGATTACGTAATTACAGTATTGATTTTGGAATCTGTATATTTTGTGGTAACTGTGTTGAGTATTGTCCAACAAACTGTTTAGCAATGACTGCAGAATATGAACTTTCTACTTATGATCGTCACGAATTGAATTATAATCAAATAGCGTTGGGTCGTTTACCAATAGTAGTAATTTTCGATTATACAATTCGAACTATTTTTAATTCCACTCAAAAAAAAAATAAGGAAATCCTTGATTAAGGAAAATTTAGGAATTACTAAGGTTGAGTTTTGGTTTAAAGAATTTAATTTAAAGAAATTATTCTTTTTTCGCTTTGTTTGGTCTCAATAACTACAAATACTAACTGGGTATTCGTCGGTAAGAGTTGATAAGAATTGCGTCTTAATTTGGATTAAAAATTAATATTTATTACATTAATTTTATGACTAATTTCGTCTTCGAGCTGTTCAATTCAGAAAAAACGTTAAATTTTAACAAAAACTGTACCCACTTTAATTAACACCGCCTAGGATTTAATGCAAATATAATTTTATTATGAATGATAAAATCAACCCTTTTTTCTGGTCTGGTTTCAATAAGGTCATGAAATTATTTTTTTATCTCGTATCCTACATATAATGGATTTGTATGGACCCATACATGATTTTCTTTTAGTCTTTCTGGGATTAGGTCTTATCTTAGGCGGTATAGGAGTAGTATTACTTATCAACCCAATTTATTCTGCCTTTTCATTGGGATTTGTTTTAGTTTCTATATCCCTATTATATATTCTATCAAATTCCTTTTTTGTAGCTGCTGCACAACTCCTTATTTATGTCGGAGCTATAAATGTTTTAATCATTTTTGCTGTAATGTTTCTGAACGGTTCAGAATATTTAAAAGATTTTAATCTTTATACGGTAGGGAATGGGGGTACTTTGTTGGTTTGTACAAGTATGTTTGGTTTACTAATGACTACTATTACAGATACCTCATGGTACGGGATTATTTGGACTACAAGATCAAACCAGATTATAGAACATGATTTAATAAGTAATAGTCAACAAATTGGAATTCATTTATCAACAGAGTTTTTTCTTCCCTTTGAATTCATTTCAATAATTCTTTTAGCCAGTTTGATAGGTGCAATTTGCGTAGCACGCCAATAATAAGAATTTTATTAACAGCAATCCTAGTAAAATTTTATTTTACTTATTTCCAATATATTTTTTTGTTACATACTTTTTTTATATTATCGTAAATTTTTGGGTTGTCTTGTTATTCATGTTATATTCAAATTAATTTAAATTAATAAGGAGTTGTTCAATGATGCTGGAACATGTACTTGTTTTGAGTGCCTACTTATTTTCTATCGGCATCTATGGATTGATCACAAGCCGAAATATGGTTAGAGCTCTTATGTGTCTTGAACTCATACTGAATGCGGTTAATATAAATTTAGTAACATTTTCTGATTTTTTTGATAGCCGCCAATTAAAAGGAAATATTTTCTCCATTTTTGTTATAGTCGTTGCAGCCGCTGAAGCCGCTATTGGACCGGCTATAGTATCGTCAATTTATCGTAATAGAAAATCTATTCGTATGAATAAAGCAAATTTGTTAAATAAATAGTATTAACCATTCAAAAATTGGAATTAGCTTGTATTATACATTCTGCATGTTTGCGAAACTATAAGAAATCAAAGTATCCTGGTCCTTTTCCATGAGTTTATCCATAACCATAAGTAGATTAATTATAAAAATTATAAGAAATTTAAATCATTGATTCATCTAGTATCTAAATATATTATTTATTTACAAGTTTACTAGATATAAAATTTATTATTAAAAAATTATAGATCTAATGTCACATTCCGTAAAAATTTATGATACGTGTATAGGATGTACTCAATGTGTCCGAGCTTGCCCCACGGATGTATTAGAAATGATACCTTGGGATGGGTGTAAAGCTAAGCAAATAGCTTCCGCTCCAAGAACAGAGGATTGTGTCGGTTGTAAAAGATGTGAATCCGCCTGTCCAACGGATTTCTTGAGTGTTCGCGTTTATTTGTGGCATGAAACAACTCGAAGTATGGGTCTAGCTTATTGATACGGTCTCGACTTGAATACGACTACATTTGATTTTTTACCTTTACCGACAAAATAGCGTGCTCAAAAAAATATATTTTTTTGAGCACGCTATTTTCGGGTCCAAGTGTATCTTATTTTTACTACGAATGATTTTCCTTGGTTAACGCTAATTGTAGTTTTTCCAATATTTGCGGGTTCCTTAATTTTATTTTTTCCTCATAGAGGAAATAAGTTAATTAGGTGGTATACTATTTCTATATGTATAATAGAACTCCTTTTAACAACTTATGCATTCGGGTATCATTTCCACTTGAACGAGCCGTTAATCCAACTGAGAGAGGATTATAAATGGATCCTTTTTTTTGATTTTTCCTGGAGATTGGGAATAGATGGAATTTCTATAGGACCCGTTTTGCTAACGGGGTTTATAACTACTTTAGCTACTTTAGCGGCTTGGCCGGTTACTCGCGAGTGCCGATTATTCCATTTTCTTCTGTTAGCAATGTATAGTGGTCAAATTGGACCATTTTCTTCGCAAGACATTTTACTTTTTTTCATCATGTGGGAATTAGAATTAATCCCAGTTTATCTACTTATATCCGTGTGGGGAGGAAAGAAACGTTTATATTCAGCAACAAAATTTATTTTGTACACTGCGGGAAGTTCCGCCTTTTTATTAATGGCAATTCTAGGTATTTGTTTAGCTGGTTCGAATGAACCAACATTAAATTTTGAAACATCAGCGAATCACTCGTATCCTGTAGAACTAGAAATCCTATTCTATATTGGATTTTTCATTGCTTTTGCTGTTAAATTGCCGATTATACCCTTACATACTTGGTTACCAGACACTCATGGAGAGGCACATTACAGTACTTGTATGCTGCTAGCTGGAATCTTATTAAAAATGGGCGCATATGGATTAGTTCGGATAAATTTGGAATTATTGCCCCGCGCCCATTCTCTATTTTCTCCTTGGTTGATGCTAGTCGGCACAATTCAAATAATCTATGCAGCTTCAACATCTCCCGGTCAATGGAATTTAAAAAAAAGAATAGCTTATTCCTCCGTATCTCACATGGGTTTCATAATTATAGGACTTGGTTCGATAAGTGATACCGGACTCAATGGGTCCATTTTACAAATAATTTCTCATGGATTTATTGGAGCCGCGCTTTTTTTCTTGGCAGGAACGAGTTATGATCGAATACGTCTCGTTTATCTTGATGAAATGGGCGGAATGGCAATCAAAATTCCAAAAATATTTATGACTTTCAGTATCTTATCAATGGCCTCCCTTGCATTACCGGGCATGAGCGGTTTTGTTGCAGAATTGATAGTATTTTTTGGAATACTTACTAGCCAAAAATATCTTTTAATGTCCAAAATCCTAATTACTCTTGTAATGGCAATTGGAATTATATTAACTCCTATTTATTCATTATCTATGTTACGTCAGATTTTTTATGGATACAAACTTTTTAATGCCCCAAACTCTTATTTTGTTGATTCTGGGCCCCGAGAATTGTTTCTTTCGATCTCTTTTCTTTTACCTGTAATATCTATTGGTATTTATCCGGATTTTATTTTATCACTATCAGTTGATAAAGTTGAAGCTCTTCTATCTAATTTTTTTTATCCATAGTGTTGGTGAGTAAACCACAAAATAAAAAAAATATTATGATTTTAAAAATTATTTGTTGGAGAATAAAAAATGAGTACTTTTTATTCTCTGAAGTTTGACTAAAATAAAAAGGAGTCTTTTTTATAACTATGTATGTAATCAAGCTAGAATCTTTTGAATTAAGTAATTTACTTGCAAAAAAAAATAATAAGAAAAGTCAAGGTTCTCGCTCGATTACATGATATTTTTTTGTATACACTTAAACTTTCGTATGTTTATTTTTTATTTTTCGAGTACTTTCTTCAATTTAATTAGATGTAAATGAACCATAATTATGTAATCCTATTCCTAATAAATTAACCCCAAAATAGCATATCCAAATTATAAGAAAGCCCATTGAGGCGACAATTGCAGAATTTTCCGTTTTAAAACTTTTAGTTATTCGAATATGTAAATAAATTGCAAATATGGTCCAAGTAATAAAAGCCCAAGTCTCCTTTGGATCCCAACTCCAATACGACCCCCATGCTTCATTAGCCCATACAGCTCCCGAAAGAATACCTATCGTTAAAAAAAGAAACCCTAGACTAATAATACGATAACTCCAAAAATCCAATTGTTCAATCAAGTGAAACCTGTAATAATTCCTAGAAAAAATAAAATAAGTTTTTAGTAAACGGTTTAACCGGTTATTTTTTTCTATTATGTGTTGAATTTTGCCCAGTGAAATTTGATAGTTTACAAAATTTTCGCTTTTACTAAAACTTACTATTAAATTTTTAAATGTAATAACTAGAAGAGCTATTGATAATAATGATCCACATAAAAGAGCTGCATAGCCCAATACCATCATACTTACGTGCATTATTAACCAATAGGATTGAAGAGCGGGTACTAATATTTCGGATTGGTTCAGTTCAGTTAAAAGGCCTGAAGTAGCAAAACCTTGGGTAAAAATGGCACTTGGCGCCGTTATTGCGTTTAAATTAAAAAAAGTTTTTGATTTTTTGAAATATGTAACCATATGAATACTGGAGAAACTCCATGAAAGAAAAATTAATGATTCATATAAATTACTTAATGGTAAATGTTCCAAATAAATCCAACGAGTCACTAATAATCCCGTTAGACAGGAAAAAGTAGTTATCATTCCCTTTTCTGACGAATCAGATAGTCTTAAGATTTCATCTACTAATAAGGTTAGCAAATGAATTGTAATTACAATTGAAACGACTGAAAAGGATATATGTCTAAATATATGCTCTAAAGTTGAAAAGATCATAACAAATAATAAAAAAAAGAGGGGATTTCAATTCAATTTCAATTATAGGATAATTGAATTGAATTCGGTAGTTGACCTTAGTCTAGGACTTATTTAGAAGATTACATGCCGCCACTCGGACTCGAACCGAGATGCTTTAGCACTGCTTCCTAAGAGCAGCGTGTCTACCGATTTCACCATAGCGGCTTGTTCGAAATCATAATAACCTCTTTTTTATTCAATTGTCGAGAGATAAGTAGTAAATTCGATGCAATATATGTTTATTGATTGATCTTTGAGTGCAAACATAGCATCTAAAATTAGCGTATTCGTCCTATAATCACTTAAAAAAAGAAGAAGTCTTTCCTTTTTTTAATTTTAATATCGATGGGGATTCTTATTTTCCCCATCATAAAAACGATAAAACAGACTCAAAAAAGGGTTAAATCTTATGTTTATTCCTTATTTCAAAGAAACAATAATTTTTTAATTATAAAACCAAACCTAAAAAATCTTTGTTATTGATCGGGTCAAAACATTATAAAATTTGGATTTTTCTTATTAATTCTAGTAAACAAATAAAATTTATCAACAATTTATAATTTATTAAAAACAAAATAGACTTACTCCTTTTCGAATCAAAGCAACTCAGGTTTTTATAATCTTTTATTATTTTTTTGTTGCATAAAAAAAACTTTTGAAATTCCTTGTAGAAAGAGATTTACCTAAAGAAAACGCTTTGAATGCTGCCCAATATCCTTTATTTTTCCAAAAATTTTTACGAATACGTTTTTTTGAGATCGAAGTCCGTTTTTTCGGAACCGCCATTAAAAATCCTCCTTTTAATAGTTGAATGTCAAAGACATCTATTATCTATTGTTCAAAAAAACCTATTGTTTTTTACTTTTTCTTATCTGGTTATCTATCTATTTATTTTATAGCCTGTATACCCCAATATAATTAATATAGTAAAAAAAGACAGTGCACCCTTCCTTATATCTCTCTAAAATTTAGTTTTACTACATCTATGTATATTATACGGGTAATAAAATTAGCAAAAGTTTCAACCCCCATACCTTATTAATTTAATATTTAATAGGCCAGGGTCCCACAAAGAGTACATTAAATTTTAAAATGTATAAAAGACCTGTACTTAATCTATTAAGTTTATAAAAGCTATGTTGTTAATTCCTCCTTTTAATTTTAGGGAGGGAACGTCAAGTGGTAGAATTGGCTATTATGGTTTGAAGATCCCAGCCTTTACTAAAAAAAGGGATGCCTTTTCTTACACAAAGAATAACCCTACCAAAATATATTGGTTAAGGATTCTGAATACGCCAACAAAAAATAACGTTTTTGGTAAAAATTATATTTTTTTATAATTCAGGGTAAACAATTATTTATTATTTTGGTGTAATTATTTATCCTTGTGCTATAGATAATAGATATATAAATTAGTTTAATAATACGTACAAATAATTACGGATATAAAATTCTCTATTCTTTTTTATTAACCGAACCCTTTCATTAAAAAAAACTAATAGCCGATTAATCATAAACAATTAGATTAAGATATAAAAAATTTTTATATGCAATATACATATCAATATTCATGGATTATATCTTTTATTCCCCTTCCAGTTCCTATATTAATAGGAGCTGGACTTTTACTTTTCCCCACGGCAACAAAGGCTCTTCGCCGTATGTGGGTTTTTCCAAGTATTTTCTTTTTAAGTATAGTTATGATTTTTTCAACCTATCTGTCTATTCAACAAGTGAATAAACCTACTATCTATCTATCTATATGGTCTTGGACTATCAATAATGATTTTTCATTAGAATTTGGTTCTTTAATTGACCCACTTGCTTCTATTATGTTAATATTAATAACTACTGTAGGAATTCTGGTTCTTATTTATAGTGATTATTATATGTCTCATGATCAGGGATATTTGAGATTTTTTGCTTATATGAATCTTTTCAATACGTCAATGTTAGGATTAGTTACTAGTTGTAATATGATACAAATTTATTTTTTTTGGGAATTCGTGGGACTATGTTCTTATCTATTAATAGGATTTTGGTTCACCCGGCCTACTGCAGCGAATGCTTGTCAAAAAGCATTTGTGACTAATCGGGTAGGAGATTTTTGTTTATTATTAGGAATTTTAGGCTTTTATTGGATAACAGGCAGTTTAGAATTTCGAGATTTATTTGAAATATTCAATAAATTGGTTTATAAGAATGAAGTTAATCTTTTATTTTCGACTTTGTGCGCCTTTCTATTATTTGCGGGTGCGATTGCTAAATCTGCTCAATTTCCTCTTCATGTGTGGTTACCCGATGCCATGGAAGGGCCTACCCCTATTTCAGCTCTTATACATGCTGCTACTATGGTAGCAGCTGGTATTTTTCTTGTCGCCCGACTTCTACCCCTTTTAATAGGTTTACCTTACATAATGAATCTAATAGCGTTGATAGGTATAATAACATTACTTTTAGGGGCCACTTTAGGTTTTGCTCAAAAAGATATTAAGAGGGGTTTAGCTTATTCCACAATGTCTCAATTGGGCTATATGATGTTGGCTCTCGGTATGGGTTCTTATCAAGCGGCTTTGTTTCATTTGATCACTCATGCTTATTCCAAAGCATTATTGTTTTTAGGCTCCGGATCCATTATTCATTCAATGGAAACTATTATTGGTTATTCTCCAGATAAAAGCCAGAATTTGGTTCTTATGGGAGGTTTAAAAAAACAGGTACCGATTACAAGAACATTATTTTTAGTAGGGACACTCTCTCTTTGTGGTATTCCGCCTCTTGGCTGTTTTTGGTCCAAAGATGAAATTCTTAATGATACTTGGTTGTATTCACCGTTTTTTGCAATAATTGCTTGTTCTACCGCGGGATTAACTGCGTTTTATATGTTTCGGATATATTTGCTTACGTTTGAGGGACATTTAAATTTTTATTTTCAAACTTATAGTGTCAAAAAAAAAAGCTCGGTTTATTCCACATCTTTATGGGGTAGAGAAGGACAAGAGGAAATTAAAACAAATTTTTCCTTATTAACTTTATTAAGAAAGACAAATTATAAAAATATATTTTTTTTTCAAAAAAAAAATACACTTAATAGTAATGCAAACAGTATGACAGTGTCTTTCTATACTATTCCCA